GTTGGTTATTTGTCATGTGTGTGCGATTTTATGACGTAGGGACATGTCTCTCTATTGCAAAGTGTAACCATTTAAGTGGTATATTGGTACTAGGTGGGATGAGTTAGGGGTTGGGTAATAATTATGTACCTCCTCGTGGCTGTAGTACTTTTTCATTTGTATGGGTGTAGCCTTGTTTTTGGGGTTTGGCAAGGTATAAATGCACTTGTGTAATTTGAGTAAAAGTATGGGGGGGTGGGGGGGGTTTACGTGTACACGCACACGCATACGTATGCGTATGCGTATGCGTATGCGTATGCGTATGCGTATGCGTATGCGTATGCGTATGCGTATGCGTATGCGTATGCGTATGCGTATGCGTATGCGTATGCGTATGCGTATGCGTATGCGTATGCGTATGCGTATGCGTATGCGTATGCGTATGCGTATGCGTATGCGTATGCGTATGCGTATGCGTATGCGTATGCGTATGCGTGTGCGTATGCGTATGCGCTGGGAAATTGGGCTAAAATAAATTATGTCTTTCGAGCATTAATTAAATAACACAGCTATATATTTAATGTTCAATCACGGATACTCAATAAGGGCTCAGCTACAAGTTATTTGACTGAACCCCAGGCCTCAGACGGCCTAGTTGGATCACAGCACCCCCAAAATAAAAAAATACCAAATGCATGACACCACAGTTATGTTATGATCATGGGCTGATTAGTCATTAGTCCATCGAGATGTCTTATTTAAGGGGAATGAGTGGGCGATTTTAGGTGAGATGGTCCTGAAGTAAGAACCAGATGTCAGATATAGATTCAGGTTAGCTACCCCCACATGTTATGGGCCCGGAGCGAGAAGAGGAGTATTTAGTGGGCGGGTTGCTGGTTTCACGGAGGTAGGTAGTTAATAGACTTCTAATGGAGGTGATATGCGTGTTGTCTGGAATTGTGTCAGTTATGTCCTGTGATAATTCAGTTGGTTTTGATGTGATTAGTCGTGTTATGGTGAATTTGATGTGGATTTAGTTTTGTGGTTGTTATGCATTGACGTTATGTACTGGCTTATATGCATGGGGTAGATCATTTATGCACGATATACATAGGGCCGTTTGCTTGGGTGGGGAGTGTGCGTTTCTGTTGGTTAATACCAGGAAATAGTTTAATGAGAATGCTGACTTTGGGTGTCAGTGGTGGGGGCTTGGTCTTCTTTCCTGATTTGCTCTTGGAAGGTTTGGTTTCATTGGTGGTTTACAAGACCACTGTATTGGCGTTATACTACAGGAGCTGGTGGGGTTTGGTTAAAGTTTAAGCATGCGATTTTCGATTAATCCTGCTATTGGCATCAGTACTAGGAAGATAGTGAAGTATGATACTGATGCCATTTGACTAATAGTGGTGTACGGGTGTTCCACTGGTTGTCCCCCAACTCAAGTTAGTGTAAGTAGGTCAGCTACTAGTAGTCAAAATAAGAATTGACTGATGGGTCGGAATATTAGGCTACGTTGTTTTGATGTGTGGATTAGGGGGAGGAGTATAAGAATAAGAATTGATGAGATCAGGGCGATTACTCCTCCTAGCTTATTTGGGATGGATCGTAAGATGGCGTATGCAAGTAGGAAGTATCATTCGGGTTTGATGTGTGGAGGGGTGTTAAGGGGATTGGCGGGTGTGTAGTTATCAGGGTCTCCTAGTAAATCTGGGAAGAATAGGGTTAGTGTTAGGAGGGTGAGGATTAGTAGTACTATTCCTGTTAGGTCTTTTATGGTGTAGTATGGGTGGAACGGGATTTTGTCAGCGTTGGAGATTAATCCTAGTGGGTTGTTAGAGCCTGTTTCGTGAAGGAATAGTAGGTGGACTATTGCCAGGGCTACAATAATAAAGGGCATGATGAAGTGGAAGGCGAAGAATCGGGTGAGGGTAGCTTTGTCTACGGAGAATCCCCCTCAGATTCATTCTACTAGATTTGTGCCGATGTAAGGTAGGGCTGATAATAGGTTTGTGATTACTGTTGCTCCTCAGAAGGATATTTGCCCTCATGGTAGGACGTAGCCTATGAATGCTGTTGCTATTGTTGCTAGTAGAAGTAGAACTCCGATGTTTCAGGTTTCTGAGTATAAGTAGGATCCGTAGTAGATGCCTCGTCCGATGTGGGCGTACAGACATACGAAGAATATGGATGCTCCGTTGGCATGTAGGTATCGGATTATTCATCCATAGTTTACGTCTCGGCAGATGTGGGATACTGATGTGAATGCGGTAGTTGTGTCTGATGTGTAGTGCATGGCTAAAAATAGGCCTGTTAGGATTTGGACAATTAGGCAGGCTCCTAGTAGGGATCCGAAGTTTCATCATGTTGAGATGTTGGGGGGTGTTGGGAGGTCGATGAAGGCGTTATTGATGGTTTTTAGTAATGGGTGGTTTTTTCGAATGTTGGTCATTAGGTTAGATGTTCTTATAGTTGAATTACAACGGTGATTTTTCATGTCTCTAGTCGTGGTTGATACCCATGTAGGAACTATGATAATGTATGTAGCTTTTATTTTAAGCGTAGTTTTTGTACTAGGTTTTGTAGGGTTTTCTTCAAAACCTTCTCCTATTTTCGGGGGGTTAGTGTTTATTGTTAGTGGCGGGGTTGGGAGTGGTTTAATTGTGAGCTCAGGTGGTTCTTTTTTAGGTGTGGTAATGTTTTTGGTGTATTTGGGAGGAATGATAGTTGTTTTTGGTTATACTACGGCTATGGCCACTGAGGAGTACCCTGAGTCATGGGTTTCTAACTGGGTGGTTATGGGGTCATTGTTTCTAGGGGCGTTGTTTGAGGGTTTAGTAGTTATTTGAGCGTTTAGTGAGGGTAAGTATTATTTGTTGGATTATGGTTTGGTTTATAGTTTTGGGGGGTTAGAAGATTGGTTGGTTCTTGGGGAGGAGGGTGTTGGTGTTGTTCGTGAGGATTATTCTGGGGGGTATGCATTGTATGGTCCGGCTTGTTGGTTGGTTACGGCGTCTGGGTTTGTGTTGTTTATTAGTATCATTATTATTATGGAGGTTACTCGGGGGCGTTAAAGGGTTAGTAGGATTCCTGTTGTTATTGACAGTAGGAACGTTAGGAAATATAGTTTGATTAGTCCTTTTTGGTTTGATGTGGTGATGGAGGCTATTTTTTGTAGTGAGGCTAGTCCCTTAGGTAGAAGTTTTTCTAGTCAGATCAAGTCTATTGCGTTTGATGCTGCTGTGAGGCTGGCGTTTAGGCCAAGGTGGGGAAGTAGTCGGTGGATGATTGTTGAGAAGTATCCTAGTATGGTTGAGAATTTGTATGGATATTTGGGTGGGTAGAGTTTTAGGTGATGGGTAATGTTGTTTAGTTCTATTGCTAGTGTGAAACCGGTGAGAGTGATGATGAGTGCTGTGAGTTTTATATAAGGGGGTATGGTTATTTGAGTAGTTGATATTGGGCACAGGCTAATTGACAGCAGGTATCCTGATACGATGCTTCCTGCTGCGAGTCGTTTAATAGAGTTGGTTATGGGGATATTGTTTTCATTGATTAAGATTAGGGGCGGATATCGTGGTTGGCCCATTAGTGCGAAGAAAATAATTCGTGTGCTGTATATGGCAGTTATAGAGGTGGCTGTAAGGGTGATTAGCAGGGCTCAAGCATTGACATGGGATGTGTTGATAGATTCGATGATCAGATCTTTAGAGTAGAACCCTGTTAAGAAAGGCATCCCTGTAAGGGATAGTGATCCGATAATAAGGGAAGTGGTTGTAAATGGTATGGTTTTATACAGTCCCCCTATTTTTCGGATGTCTTGTTCGTTGTTTAGGTTATGGATGATTGACCCCGAGCATATGAATAATATGGCTTTGAAGAAAGCATGAGTGCAAATATGAATAAATGCTAGGTAGGGTTGGTTAATTCCTACAGTTACGGTTATTAGGCCTAGTTGGCTTGAAGTGGAGAAGGCTACGATTTTTTTAATGTCGTTTTGGGTTAGGGCGCAAATGGCTGTGAATAGTGTAGTTATAGCCCCCACACATAGGGTGAGGGTTTGCACTAGTTTGTTAGTTTCTAGTAGGGGATGGAATCGGATTAGGAGGAAAATTCCTGCTACAACTATTGTGCTGGAGTGAAGCAGTGCTGATACTGGTGTTGGGCCTTCTATTGCTGAGGGTAGTCATGGGTGTAGGCCAAATTGTGCTGATTTTCCAGTTGCTGCTAGAAGGAGGCCTAGCATGGGTAGGGTTTCTTTTGGGCTAATTATGAAGATTTGTTGTAGTTCTCAGGAGTTGTGGTGTAGTAGGAATCATGTTATGGATAATACGAAGCCGATGTCCCCAATTCGGTTGTATAAGATTGCTTGCATGGCTGCTGTGTTGGCGTCTGCTCGTCCATACCATCAGCTAATGAGTATGAAGGACATGATCCCTATTCCCTCTCACCCGATGAACAGTTGAAATAGGTTGTTGGCTGTGACTAGGATTATCATGGTAATTAAAAATATCAGGAGGTATTTGAAGAATTTGTTCAGGTTGGGGTCAGAGTGTATGTATCATAGTGAGAATTCTATGATTGATCAGGTTACGAATAATGCGATTGGAGTGAAGATTAGGGAGAAGTAGTCTAGTTTGAAGTTTAGGGTGAGGTTGAGGGTGTGTATTGTTATTCAATGTCAGTTGGAGATGACTATTTCTTGGTTAGACATAATGAATGTAAGTGCTGGGATCATGCTGATTATAAAGGAGCATATGGTAGTTGTTTTTACGTAATTTGGGTATTGTTTTGTTTTATAGGTGTGGGTAGTGGATGTTATTACTGGGATTGTTAGAACTAGTAGGGCTAATAGGATTGAGGTTATGAATAAATTTATTACTTTTATTTGGAGTTGCACCAATTTTTTGGTTCCTAAGACCAACGGATATCTTCAATCCTTTAAAAGTTGAGAAAGCCACTTTTTATGGGTGGTTTGAAGGATTAGCAGTCTTTCTTTCTTTCTCGGTAAGTAAGAGGGTTTTCACTTCTGCTTTTAGATCCACAATCTAATGTTCTGTTTGAACTATAATTACAGTAGCATGTTCCTATAATAATTGTAGGGTTGATTGGTAGTAGAATAAGTGGGGCTAGGTGCAGGGTTATGAGGGTATTTTCACGGGTAAATGTTGGAATTGTGTTTTTGTTATGGTGGGATGGTTTGCCTCGTTGGGTTGTTGTGAGTATGTGTATGGTGTATGTGGCAGTGATGAGTATGTTTAGTCCTATTAGAAATAGTGTAGTGTGTGACCATGAGAATGTTGATGTGATTACTAGTAGTTCTCCGATTAGGTTAATGGATGGTGGCAGAGCTAGGTTAGTTAGACTAGCTAGAATTCATCATGTGGATATTAGTGGTAGGAGTGTTTGTAGCCCTCGAGCTAGGATTATTGTTCGACTGTGTATTCGTTCATAGTTGGTATTTGCTAGGCAGAATAGCAGTGAAGATGTTAGGCCGTGGGCAATTATTAGGGTGGTAGCTCCTATGTAGCTTCATGGTGTTTGAATTATGATAGCTACGATTACAAGGGCTATGTGACTTACTGAGGAGTAAGCGATTAGGGATTTTAGGTCAGTTTGTCGTATGCAGATTGAGCTGGTTATAATTATTCCTCATATAGATAGTAGTAGGAATGGGTAAGCTATGGATTTTGTGAGGGGGTCTAGGAAAATTGTGATTCGTATTATACCGTATCCTCCTAGTTTTAGTAGGATTGCGGCTAGCACTATGGACCCTGCGATTGGTGCTTCTACGTGGGCTTTTGGTAGTCAAAGGTGTAGTCCATATAGTGGTATTTTTACTATGAAGGCTATGATACATGCAAGTCATATTAAGTTGGTGGATCATGAGTTTGGTAAGTTGTTGGTGTAGTATGGTGAGACTAGGATATTTAGTGAGCCTAGGGTGTTTTGTATGTACAGGAGGGAGATTAGTAGGGGTAGTGATCCTAGTAGGGTGTAAAATAGAAAGTACAGTCCTGCATTTAGTCGTTCTGATTGGTTTCCTCATCGTGTGATTACAATTATTGTGGGGATTAGGGTTGATTCGAATATAATGTAAAATAGGATTAGTTCTGTGGCGGTAAATGTAATAATTAGTAATAGTTGCAAGCTGATTAGTATGGTTATGTAGGTTTTTTTTCGTGTTATTGGTTCGTGCATTAAATGATGTTGACTAGCTATCAGTATGAGGGGTAAGAGTCAAGTGGTTAGGATTAGTAGGGGGGTTGATAGGGCGTCAGAGAAGAAAGTAGTGGAAAAGTTCAGTCCGGGTTCGTGTGTTTGATTTAGTAGTAGTATGAGGGTTAGCAGGCTAATTGTGAAGCTGTAGGTGGTAGTGTTGATTCATATGCAGTTTTGTTTAGATATTCAGGTTAGAGGGATTAGTATGAGGGTTGGTATAATGATTTTTAACATTGTAGCAGGTTCAGATTTTGTACGTAGTCAAGTCCGTAGGTGTTGGATACTATTACTAGGAGGGCTAATCCGATTGCTGCTTCACATGCTGCGAATACTAGAAGGATAATGGGTATAATGGTGGCTAGTGTGAAGTGTAGGTTTAGGGCGATTAAGGTGCTTATAACAAATAAGGCTAGTATTATCCCTTCTAGGCATAGTAGGGATGATATGATGTGGGAGCGGTAGAGTAGGGCCCCTAGTAGGGATATTGAGAAGGCGATAATGATGTTGATGTAGATGTAGTGCATATTTGGCAATTATGGGTATTCATAATTTAATGAGTCGAAATCATTTGTTTTTTTTAAACTAATTACCAATTCTGTTCATTCTAGTCCTTTTTGAGATCATTCATAGGCTAGTCCTAGGGCTAGTAGGCTGATTAGTGTTATTGATATTGGAAATATGAGGTCGAGGTTGTTTATTTGGATGGCTCAGGGCAGAGGAAGGAGTAGGGCAATTTCTAGGTCAAATAGTAGGAATGTAATGGCTACAAGGAAGAATTTCATTGAGAAAGGTAGACGGGCAGAGCCTACTGGGTCGAACCCGCATTCGTAGGGGCTTACTTTTTCTGAGTATAGGTATAGTTGGGGCAATCAGAATGCGATAGTTACTAGTAGTGAAGCTAAAAGGGTGTTGGTGATTAGTGCAATGGCTAGGTTTATTATTCTTTTTTAGGCTGGTCTAAAATTTCCTGATTGGAAGTCAGGTGTACTGTTTGTACTAAAAGAATATGAGCCTCATCAGTAAATGGAGACGTACAGGAACAGTCATACTACATCTACGAAGTGTCAGTATCAGGCAGCGGCTTCAAACCCAAAGTGGTGGTCAGATGTAAAGTGGAATTTTAATTGGCGTAGTAGGCATACTATCAGAAAGGTTGAGCCAATGATTACATGTAGGCCGTGAAATCCTGTGGCTACGAAAAAGGTTGAGCCGTAGATTCCATCTGAGATTGAAAATGGGGTTTCATAGTATTCTGAAGCTTGTAGAAGGGTGAAGTATACGCCTAGGGCAATTGTTATTGACAGGGCTTGAATCATGTGTTTTCGGTTTCCTTCTATTAGGCTGTGGTGGGCTCAGGTGATAGTTACTCCTGATGCTAGTAGTACTGATGTATTTAGTAGTGGGACTTCTATTGGGTCTAGTGGGTTTACGCCGGTTGGAGGTCAGCATCCTCCTAGTTCTGGTGTTGGGGCTAGACTAGAGTGGTAGAAGGCTCAGAAGAATCCTGTGAAGAAAAAGACTTCTGAGATAATGAATAATACTATTCCGTATCGAAGTCCTTTTTGTACATTTGGTGTGTGGTGTCCTTGGAATGTGCCTTCACGTACAATATCTCGTCATCACTGATATATTGTCAAGGTGTTGGTTAGTAACCCTAATGATAGTAGTGTGGGGGATTTAAAGTGGAATCATATGATGAGGCCGGAGGTTATTAGTAGGGCGGACAGGGCTCCAGTCAGGGGCCATGGGCTTGGGTTTACTATGTGGTATGCATGTGTTTGGTGGGTCATTAGGTGTTGTCGTGGAGGTATAGGCTAACTAGAAGGGTGAATACGTAGGCTTGAATCAGTGCTACTGCAAATTCTAGGATTGTTAGCAGGAATAGGACTATGAATGAGATTGCAGTTGCTGTTTGGCTAATGTTCATGAGAGTTAGTGTGGTGCTTCCTATTAGATGAATTAGTAAGTGTCCTGCTGTGATGTTGGCTGTTAGTCGTACTGCAAGGGCTATTGGTTGAATGAAGAGGCTAATGGTTTCAATGATTACTAGTATGGGGATTAATGTGATGGGTGTGCCTTGTGGCAGGAAGTGTGCCAAGGAGGCTTTGGTTTTGTGTCGGAATCCTAGGAGTACTGTTCCTGCTCATAGGGGGATGGCTATTCCCAGGTTTATTGATAGTTGAGTGGTTGGTGTGAATGAGTGGGGTAAAAGTCCCAGTAGATTGGTGGAAGCAATAAAAAGGATGAGTGATATTAGTATTAAGGCTCATGTACGTCCTTTGTTGTTATGGGTTGTTATCAGTTGTTTCATGATGAGGGTGGTTAATCATTGTTGAGTAGCGATTAGGCGATTATTGACCAATCGGTTTGGGGTGGGGTATAATATTGCTGGGAATAGGATGATTAGGATTTCTAGGGGGAGTCCTATTGTTGAAGGAGTAGTGAAGGAGGTAAATAGATTTTCGTTCATTTTGTTTCTCAGGGTGTGTGTTTGATGAGTTTTTTGGTTGGTTTGGGGGTTAGGTCATTTGGGTATGAGTATTTGGAAATTTTGGTTTGCATAACAATAAATAGTGTTAAAATTATGGTAGCAATAATTATTGGTCAGGGTGTGGTGTTTAGTTGTGGCATTCGTTAAGGGGAGTGTGGTCTCCCTATCTCTAACTTAAAAGGTTAACGCTGATACTAGCTTCTTAACGGTTATAGTATTGATGAGGATCAGTTTTCGAAGGTTTTTAGTGAAACCATCTCCAATACGATAGGCATGAAGCTATGATTGGACCCGCAGATCTCAGAACATTGGCCATAGAATAGTCCTGGACGTGTTGATATTAGGGTTGCTTGGTTAAGTCGACCTGGGATTGCATCTGTTTTTAATCCCAGGGATGGGATTGTTCAGGAGTGTAATACGTCTTCTGACGAGATTAGCATTCGGACTGGTATTTCTATTGGGAGCACTACCCGGTTGTCTACTTCTAGTAATCGTAATTCTCCGGGTTTTAACTCCTCGGTTGGAATTATGTATGAGTCGAAGGTTAGGTCTTCGTAGTCGGTGTATTCGTAGCTTCAGTACCACTGGTGTCCGATGGTTTTTACTGTTAGAGATGGGTCATTGATTTCGTCTATTATGTATAGAATTCGTAGTGAGGGTAAGGCAATTAGAATGAGGATTATTGCTGGAAGAATGGTTCAGATTGTTTCTACCCCTTGAGCATCTAAAGCTCGAATGTTAGATAGTTTGGTAGAGAGTATGGCAGAAATAATATATAGCACTAGCGTGCTGATTAAAAATACGATTATTAGTGTGTGATCATGAAAATGTAAAAGTTCTTCTATAATAGGTGATGTGGCGTCTTGGAATCCTAGTTGTGTTGAGTAGGGCATAAAAGTGTATAGGTGTTTAGCCTATGATTTAACTTTGACAAAGTTATGTAATGTTTTTACTAACACTTTCTTTGTGGAGAAAGTCATAAAGGTTATGTGGTTGGCTTGAAACCAATTATTGGGGGTTCAATTCCTTCCTTTCTTAGCAGGGTTTAACGAATGCAGGTTCTTCGAATGTGTGATAAGGAGGGGGACACCCGTTTAGTCACTCTAAATTTGTTGTTGTTAATTCTACTGTGCAAATTTCTCGTTTAGAGGCGAATGCTTCTCAGACAATGAATATTATGAGGATTACGGCTGTTAGGGAAATGAAAGATCCTATTGAGGATACTGTGTTTCATGTTGTGTATGCATCTGGGTAGTCAGAATATCGACGGGGTATACCTGATAGTCCTAGGAAGTGCTGTGGAAAAAATGTTAAGTTTACTCCTACGAATATGATGATGAAGTGGATTTTGGCTCATGTGAGGTTTAGTGCATATCCTGAGAATAGTGGGAATCAGTGAACAAACCCACCTATGATTGCGAAAACGGCACCTATTGATAAAACGTAGTGAAAATGTGCTACTACATAATAAGTATCGTGGAGAACGATGTCTAGGGAGGAATTAGCGAGTACGATTCCTGTAAGGCCTCCTACTGTAAATAGGAAGATGAATCCTAGGGCTCATAGTATGGCGGGGGATCAGTTGATGTTGCCTCCGTGAAGGGTTGCTAGTCAGCTGAATACTTTTACTCCTGTTGGAATTGCGATGATTATGGTGGCTGATGTGAAATAGGCTCGGGTATCTACGTCTATTCCCACAGTAAATATGTGATGGGCTCATACAATAAACCCTAGGAAGCCAATTGATATTATGGCCCACACTATGCCCATATACCCGAAAGGTTCTTTTTTGCCTGAGTAGTAGGTGACGATGTGGGAGATTATTCCAAATCCGGGTAGAATAAGGATGTAGACTTCAGGGTGTCCAAAGAATCAGAATAAGTGTTGATACAGTACTGGGTCTCCTCCCCCTGCTGGGTCGAAAAAAGTTGTATTGATGTTTCGGTCTGTTAATAGTATTGTGATACCGGCTGCCAGTACTGGCAGGGATAGTAAAAGAAGTACGGCAGTGATTAATACGGATCAAACGAACAGGGGTGTTTGATATTGGGTGGTTGCTGGGGGTTTTATGTTAATAATAGTGGTGATAAAGTTAATAGCCCCTAAGATTGAGGAGACTCCCGCCAAGTGTAATGAGAAGATTGTCAGGTCTACGGAGGCTCCTGCGTGAGCTAGGTTACTTGCCAAGGGTGGGTAGACTGTTCATCCAGTTCCCGCCCCGGCCTCCACTATAGATGAGGCTAGTAGGAGTAGAAAGGAGGGGGGTAGTAGTCAGAAGCTTATATTATTTATTCGCGGGAATGCTATGTCAGGAGAACCAATTATTAGGGGCACTAGTCAGTTGCCAAACCCTCCAATTATAATTGGCATAACCATGAAGAAAATTATTACAAATGCGTGAGCTGTTACCACAACATTATAAATTTGATCATCTCCCAGTAGGGTCCCTGGTTGACCGAGCTCGGCTCGGATTAAAATGCTTAGGGCGGTTCCTACTATCCCGGCTCAGGCTCCAAATAATAAGTACAGGGTGCCGATGTCTTTGTGATTAGTTGAGAACAATCAACGGTTGATGAACATAAGTACTGGTAGAATGGCTGATGAAAGCATTAGACTGTAAATCTAATTATGAGGTTATATCCCCTCTTTTGCCAGAGTCCTGTGGTGTATATCATGTCGAATTGCAAATTTGAAGAAGCAGCTTCAATTCTGCCGGGACTTCTCCCGCCTTTTTCTTTTTTTTTAAGGCGGGAGAAGTAGATTGAAGCCAGTTGTCTAGGGTGTTTAGCTGTTAACTAAAGTTTCGTGGGGTAATGTCCCACCAATCTAGGAGGACTTAGCTTAATTAAAGTGTTTGATTTGCATTCAATTGATGTGAGGTAGTGTCTTGCAGTCCTTAGTTCAGGGGTTAAGTGGTGCTGTACTTGCTTAGGGCTTTGAAGGCCCTCGGTCTGTGGTTAACCTAAACCCCTACTCTAGGGTGAAAAGTATGGGGGTGAGAGGTAGTATTAGGGTTGATATAATGATCAGGGTCGGGGCTAATGTAAGGTATTTTGGGTTTGTATGTTGTCAGCTTATTTTTATGCTGTTTATAGATGGAAAGATAGTTAGTGAAGAAATATAAATTAGTCGTACGTAGAAGTATAGGTTTAGTAGTGCTGTGATAGCTATGGTTAGTGATATGATGATTATGTTGTTTTTAGTTATTTCTTGAATGATTATTCATTTTGGGATAAATCCTGATAGGGGAGGAAGTCCTCCTAGTGATAGTAGGGTGATTATGAGGAGTGTGGCTATGGCGGGGTTTTTACTTCATATCATGGATATAGAATTGATTGTGGTGGTGTGGTTGTTTATAATTATTATGAAGATTGATAAGGTTATTGTAATGTATAGGATTAGGTTGAGAGTTATTATGGTTGGGTTATATGCTAAAATAATGATTATTCATCCTATGTGCGAGATGGATGAGTAGGCTAGGATTTTTCGTAGTTGGGATTGGTTAAGTCCTCCTCACCCCCCTAGTGCGATTGATAGTATCCCAGATAGTGTAATCAGGGTGATGTTTATTGATGCGGCAGTTTGGTATAGAATTGCTAGGGGTGCTAGTTTTTGTCAGGTCAGGAGTATTATACTTGGTAGAAGTTTGACTCCTTGTGCGACTTCTGGCACTCAGAAATGAAAGGGGGCTAGACCTAGTTTTATTATTATTGATAGTAGGATTATGTTTGAGGCTAGCGGGTTGTGTAGTTCTTGGATTGATAGTTGTCCGGAGTGTAGGAAGTTAATTATGATGCCTATCATTAGGATTATAGCGGCGGTCACTTGGGTTAGGAAATATTTAGTGGCTGCTTCGATTGATCGTGGGTTGGAGGGGGTGGTTATGATGGGGATGATGGCAAATATATTTACTTCTAGCCCCAGTCATGTTGTTAGTCAGTGTGAACTGAGTATGACAATTATTGTTCCTGCGAACAGGGTTGTGATTGTAACGCTTAGGGTTAGTGGATTTATTAGTATGGGAAGGGTCTGAACCAACATTTTCGGGGTATGGGCCCGATAGCTTACTTAGCTGACCTTACTTAGGGTTTGGTGTAGTTGGTAACACGAAGAATTTTGAATTCTTAGATTTGGGTTCGAGTCCTATGGCCCTAGAAATAAGAGGGTTGAAACCTCTATTTTTTACTCTATCAAAGTAACTCTTTTTCAGACATATTTCTATATTTGTGGTGGGATACTTGCTAGTATGATTGGTATTGCAATGTGTCATATGCATAGGGCTAGTGTCAGTGGTAGGAAGTTTTTTCATAGCAGGTGCATTAGTTGGTCATAGCGGAAACGGGGGTATGATGCTCGTACTCATAAGAATCCTATAGTGAGGATCAGGGTTTTTAGGATTAGGCTTGTAGTATAGGTTTCTGGTATGTATGGGTCGTTTATTGCTCCTAGGAATATAATGGCTGTTAGTGTATTTATTATAATAATGTTGGCGTACTCTGCTATGAAGAATAGGGCGAATGGGCCTGCTGCGTATTCTACGTTAAATCCTGATACTAATTCTGATTCACCTTCGGTGAGGTCGAATGGGGCGCGATTAGTTTCTGCTAGGGTTGAGATGAATCATATTATGGCTAGGGGTCATAGTGGGACTAGCAATCATATGTGTTCTTGGGTTGTGGATAAGGTTATTAGTGTGAATGATCCGTTTATTAGTAGGACGGAGATAAGGATGATTGTTAGTGATACTTCGTAGGAGATGGTCTGGGCTACTGCTCGTAGTGCTCCGATTAGGGCATATTTTGAGTTTGATGCTCATCCTGATCATAGGATGGAGTATACTGCTAGGCTTGATATGGCTAGAATAAATAGTGTGCTAAGGTTTATGTTAATCAGTGGGTAGGGCATAGGTAGTGGGGTTCACAGGGTTAGTGCTAGTGTTAGTGCTAGTACAGGTGCAATTGTAAATATGAGTTTGGATGAGGTTGATGGTCGTAGTGGTTCTTTGATGAATAGTTTAATTGCATCCGCGATGGGTTGTAGTAGGCCGTATGGTCCTACGATGTTTGGTCCTTTTCGTAATTGTATATACCCTAGTACTTTTCGTTCTGTTAGTGTTAGGAAAGCTATGGCTAGGATTACTGGGAGGATTATAGATAGTATATTTATTATAAACATTGTTAGGGAGAGGATTTGAACTTCTGAGGATAAAAGCTTAAGTTTTATGCAATTACCGGGCTCTGCCACCCTAACAAAGTCCTTGTCTTGGACCTAATTGTCCTGCTTGTAAGGTTTTAGATTATTTCATAAATTAGGCTAAGGCGCTAATTTTTAGTAGGCCTTGTTTCTCTTGTCCTTTCGTACTGGGAGAAGATGGGTATAGATAGAAACCGACCTGGATTGCTCCGGTCTGAACTCAGATCACGTAGGGCTTTAATCGTTGAACAAACGAACCTTTAATAGCGGCTACACCATTGGGATGCCCTGATCCAACATCGAGGTCGTAAACCCTATTGTCGATAGGGACTCTAGAATAGGATTGCGCTGTTATCCCTAGGGTAACTTATTCCGTTGATCAATGGGTTGGATCAGTGGATGATTTTAGTACTTTGACTTGTGAAGTCTAGGTCTATGTCATTCGGAGGTTTTTTTATTCTCCGAGGTCACCCCAACCAAAATTGCTAACTCATTAATATTTTTTTATGTCCTTAGATTTATATTTTTGTATTTGAGTTAGTTAATTAAAGCTCCATAGGGTCTTCTCGTCTTGTATTTTTGTCCCCGCCTCTTCACGGGGAGGTCAAATTCACCGATTGGAGATAAGAGACAGTCTGGCCCTCGTGTGGCCGTTCATTCTAGTCCCTAATTAAGGAACAAGTGATTATGCTACCTTTGCACGGTCAGAGTACCGCGGCCGTTTAACATGTGTCACTGGGCAGGCAGTACCTTAAGTACTTGTTATGCTTAAGGCGATGTTTTTGGTAAACAGGCGGGGCCCGTGTTTGCCGAGTTCCTTTTATCTCTTTTAATCTTTCCTTTAGTAGCATGCCTGAGTTGGGTTAACAGTTTATTTAATAAGTGTTGATTTAGTGGTGGTAATTTATTGTATGTTAACTGTCAGTGGGTGTTTTCTGATATAAGTTCATGCGTGGGAGAAAAAATTCTTGTTACTTATATTAACATTATCTCTTCTATTTATTAATAGATTGATCCAGTGTTTGTCTTAGGAGTTAGTTGGAGTTTTTGGGGTTTTTTTGTTATATGTTTTTGAGCTTTAACGCTTTCTTAATTGATGGCTGCTTTTAAGCCAACTAGGGTTGGTATTTGGTTTACTCTCTAATTAAGGTTGTATCCTATATCAAAAGAGCTGTACCTCTTTTGAATATGTCTAAAACTTACATATAAATTTTGTGTTTGCTTGGTAAGTTTTAGGTGGAACTTAGATTCTATACTGGATAACCAGCTATCACCGGGCTCGGTTGGCTTATCACCTCTACCTATAAGTCTTCCCACTATTTTGCTACATAGATGGGTTGGTTCTGAAAACTGCTTGTAGGTAGCTCGTCCGGTTTCGGGGTTCCTGGCTGCAGTTCTCTTTGTCAGGTCTGTTCTAGTTAATTCATTATGCAAAAGGTACAAGGGTTAATCTTTGCTGTTTAGTACTATTAAGATTGTCTTTCATCTTTCCCTTGCGGTACTATCTCTATGGCGCTGAGTAGACTTTCTATCTCCTATACTTTTAAGGTTAATAACTAAATGTTTTGTTTTAGTGTTGTGGGTAGTTTGATTTATTGATTGGGCAGGCTAGTTTTGGTTCAAAGTGGTCAATGGGGTTGAAATCTTCTGGGCGTAGGCCAGGTGCTTTATGTTAAGCTACACTTTGAATTTTTCCAAGCACACTTTCCAGTATGCTTACCTTGTTACGACTTGTCTCCTCTTGTGTTTAATATGTGTTTAGGTATCGGTTAAAGTTAGGTACTTGAGGAGGGTGACGGGCGGTGTGTGCGTGCTTCATGGCCTGGATTCAATTAAGCCCTCTATTCTTAATTTACTGCTAAATCCTCCTTCAGTTATTAGTTTCATAGTAACATTCGTATTGCTTTTGTGTAAAGAATGTAGCCCATCTTAGGCCACCATATTAGCTACACCTTGACCTAACTTTTTTATGGGCATTATTGTGCTTACTTTACTTCCTTTTAAGGGTTTGCTGAAGATGGCGGTATATAGACTGAGTAGGCAAATGGTGGTGAGGTTTATCGTGGTTTATCGATTATGGGACAGGCTCCTCTAGGTGGGTGTGAAGCACCGCCAAGTCCTTTGAGTTTTTAGCTATTGCTAGTAGTTCTCTGGCGAACATTTTGGTTAATAGGTGCTAGGGTTTAGGGCTAAGCATAGTGGGGTATCTAATCCCAGTTTGTGTCTTAGCTATCATGTGTTCAGATATTATAAAGCCACTTTCGTTGGTTATTTTATTGCAATTGTTGGTTTTTTACAGCTTGAATTGGATTTGGCTTTAATTTGGGGTTGTGTCTTAAACATGCTTTACGCCGGTGCTTATTAGTTTGGGTTAATCGTATGGCCGCGGTGGCTGGCACGAAATTGACCAACCCTAAATAGTATGACTTAGTCTAACTTTCGTTAATTGCTAAATTTTTATTACTGCTGTCTCCCGTGGGGGCGTGGCTATGCAAGGTGTTGTGAGCTACTAATGTGTGCTTGATACCTGCTCCTTTTGATCAAAGTTGATTGGAAGGGCGTTTTCACTGGGGTGCGGATACTTGCATGTATAAGTTTACTAGTAATTAATAAGAAGGCTAGGACCAAACCTTTAGAATGTTTATGGAGCCGGGGTGGCTCATCTGGGCATTTTCAGTGCCCTGCTTTATTGTTTAAGCTACATTAAC